TCAAATTCCGGGAGGCGTCATGAAGTGCTTCTTTAGGAGTTAAACTTCCATTTGTCCATATTTCGAGAAAAAGTATCTCCTGTTTTTCATTCCCATTCACATAAGAATGAATGCTATGATTCGCATTTCGAACAGGCATGAATACAGCATCTATAGGATAACTTCCGTCTTGAAAGTTATTTGGCGTTTTTATACGATATCCGCGATTCCTCTCAATTTGTAATTCAATACACAAATTAATTGGTTCCGTTAGGTTAGCTATATGCTGTGTATTATCAACGATTTCCACAGAAGGTGGTAAGATAATGTCTTGAGCAGTTACATATCCAGGACCCTTGATACAAATAGACGCGTTACGAGTTCCATATAGATTACTTCTCAATACAATTTCTTTCAAATTCATTAAAATTTCATGTACGGATTCTTGAATACCTATTATGGTAGAATATTCATGTGGTATTTTCTCAGATTTTGCGCGTGTGATACATGTTCCTTCTATTTCTCCGAGCAAAGCTCTTCGCATCGCAATTCCTATTGTATCCGCTTGACCTTTCATAAGTGGGGCCAGAATAAAGCGTCCATAATAAAGACGCTTACTGTCTGCTCTTGATTCAACACACTTCCACTGTAGTGTCCGAGTAGATACTGTTACTTTCTCTCGAACCATAGTATATTATTTGATCAAATCATTGAATTATTTATTTCTCTTGAAATCTCTTCAATGTTTATTTTTACACACGCCTTTTTTTAGGGGGCCTACAGCCATTATGTGGCATAGGGGTTACATCGCGTATGAAACTTAATAGTATACCACTTCTACGAATAGCTCTTAATGCCGCATCTCTTCCGAGACCCGGGCCTTTTATCATGACTTCTGCTCGTTGCATACCTTGATCCACTACTGTCCTAATAGCATTTCCTGCTGCGGTTTGAGCGGCAAATGGTGTACCTCTTCTTGTACCCTTGAATCCACAAGCCCCGGCGGAGGACCAAGAAATTACTCGACCCCGCACATCTGTAACAGTCACAATCGTATTATTGAAACTTGCTTGAACATGAATAACTCCCTTTGGTACTCTACGCGCATTCTTACGTGAACCAATACGTCTATTTCTACGTGAACCAATTTTTGGTATAGGTTTTGCCATATTTTATCATCTCATAAATATAAGTCAGAGATATATGGATATATCCATTTCATGTCAAAACGTATCCTTATTTTTTTTTTACTTATTTATTTGTACATCTGTACATCGGTTACTTTTGATTTCTAGAGTCTTTTTTGCTTTAGAAAGATTAGCCTTGTCTTTGTTTATGTCTCGGGTTGGAACAAATTACTATAATTCGTCCCCGCCTACGGATCAATCGACATTTTTCACAAATTTTACGAACAGAGGCCCTTATTTTCATATTTGTCATTCCTTTTCTTACTATTTATTGGAAGAAAATAAGTTTCTTGAAATTTTTAACTTCGAATTGTATCCCCACGAAAGAATGTTGAAATTCAAAAAACCACCGAATCATTCGAGTCTTTGCTTTGGAGTCTATAAACTATACGTCCTTTGGTTTAAATAAGGACTTACCTCAATTTTTATTCTATTTCTTGGTAGTATACGTATAAACCAACGTCGAATCCTTTCCGAAACAAAAGCCAGAATCATATTTTCATTATCTCAAATCTAAACGAACCCGGAAGATACATACCATTGGTAAGTTGTTCAGTAATTAAACCCTCATGAATCTTTTTTTTGTTTCATTCCAGGTAAAACCGCTTTGAAGTATCAACTAATGTAAGAGGGGTAATATTATAAAGTTGTCCTTTCTCTTTTTCACAAATATGAAAGTTCTGCGTATAATTCGTCTATCAGAAAGATTACCATATATAACACAAAATTTCTCCGCCGATTCCTTCTATTCGAGCCCTTCGGTCTGTCATTATACCTCGAGAAGTAGAAAGAATTACAATCCCCATTCCGCCTAAAATTCTAGGAATTTTTTGATAGTTAGAATATATTCGTAAACCGGGTCGACTGATCCGTTTTAAATTTAAAACAGTTCTATACGATCCTTTTCTATTTCTTCTATGTCGTAGTGTTAAAACCAAAAAATATTTATTGCTTTCCTGATGTTTTCTCACGTTTTCAATAAAACCTTCTTGTAAAAGGATTTTAACAATATTTTCAGTGATGTTAGTAGATGGTATTCGAACTGTTCTTTTTTTATTCATGTCAGCATTTCGTATAGCGGTTATTATGTCAGCAATAGTGTCTTTACTCATGATAAACTAAGATTTTTGTTGCCCCCAAATTTTGATATAATCAACATGCTCTTTTTCTTTTTTTATTTATCTTTATTTCTGAATTATTAAAGGTATATACGTGATATATAAAAAATCTACTAATTAATCGGTTTCATTCAAATACCAAATACTATAACTATATTACGGCCTTCCCTTATAATACTTCGGGTGCTAATGAAACTATTTTAGTGAAATTTAACTGTCTTAATTCCCGGGCGATCGCGCCAAAAATTCGGGTTCCTTTAGGATTTCCTTCTTGATCAATAACAACTGCAGCATTGTCATCATATCGTATTATCATACCGTTGTCGCGTTTGAGTTCTTTACAAGTACGTACAATTACAGCTCGGATTACTTCTGATCTTTCTAGAGGTGTATTTGGTACGGCTTCCTTGATTACAGCAACAATAACGTCACCAATATGAGCATATCGTCGATTACTAGCTCCTATGATTCGAATACACATCAATTCTCGGGCTCCGCTGTTATCCGCTACATTCAAATGGGTTTGAGGTTGAATCATATCGTTTTTTTATCGATTTTTTTTGTTTTCAATGCAAGGGTCTAAATAAAAAAAAAAGAAATATTATTTGTTCAAAACAAAAAACCTGCAATTTTTTTTTTATTTTTTTTTCATACAAAAGACCCCTTTCCTTTGTTTCTACATCCCTATCCCGAAAGAATGAATTGAGTTCGTATAGGCATTTTGGATGCCGCTATTGAAATTGCCCTTCTGGCTATATTTTCTGCTACTCCGCTCATTTCATAAAGTATTCTACCGGGTTTAACAACAGCTACCCAATATTCGGGAGATCCTTTACCCGAACCCATACGTGTTTCTGTAGGTCTTACTGTAACGGGTTTGTCTGGAAATATGCGTACCCATATTTTTCCACCGCGGCGTGCGTTTCGTGTCATTGCTCGCCGCCCTGCTTCTATTTGTCTAGATGTGATCCAAGCGGGTTCAAGCGCTTGAAGAGCATATCTACCGAAGCAAATACGATTGCCTCGATAAGATATTCCTTTCATTCTTCCTCTATGTTGTTTACGGAATCTGGTTCTTTTGGGGTTATAGTTGATGGTTGTTTATCAATTCCATCCATCTCTACTACAGAACTGGACATGAGAGTTTCTTCTCATCCAGCTCCTCGCGAATTAAACAATTAAAAAATAATATACACGGTGAATAATATACGGAATCGTGGTATTCTTTTAAATTTTTTGTGTTTTAATATATAATTAAACACGTCTTCTATTTATAGATAATGTCGTTTTTATATAACGTTATAATGAATCTTTATTTTCTTTTTCCTTTGTATTATCATATCGAATCGACTAAAATTTAGTAAAATTTAGAAATAAAAAAAAATTCGCGGGCGAATATTTACTCTTTCAACATTCAATTGTAAGATTAGTCTATGACATGACCTCTCAGAATAAATGAATAGGTTTCTGGTTCGTTCCGCCATCCTACCCAATGAATCATTAGGATTCGTTTTCAATAGAATCTTATGCATTCACAGGTTCTGTCGTCCCCACCACTTCTCGATTAATGGTTAGGTCTGAATTCTACAACGGAGCCCTTAATGAAATTTATTAATGAATGAAATTTTTTCTTGAGTCAACCTTCTCAGTCTTTATTGGCTCAGGGCTCTTGATTTTTTCTTCTATGCACTGATTTGTCTAATTATGGATCAATCAGTATTGATGCTTTATTACATTCCCTTTATATGAGATGACTCATAGACCTTACATATTGGAATTATATATCATTGATATTTCTTTTCCTATCTTTCTCTCACCCTTCCATTTATCTGTATACTTTTATTGCTTGACAACTCATAATCAGATTGGTTTTTCTTTTGTGTTTATGCAAAAAAGATTTCAGTTGCTACAATGATATGACTCATATATCATATCTTGACTGGTTCCTTATATCCAGATAATGCGAAGCGATGAGTTGATTATTAGTTCTATAGTTATCAGTTCGTACTACGGGCCGGTCGATTTTGTTGAATCCTATAATCCTAAAAAAACCAACGAGTCACACACTAAGCATAGCAATTATATCAAACGATTAATCGAATTTTTATTCAACCTTATAGAATTGTTCATTTTTTTTTTTTATTTAACAGAAAAGGAATGAAAGAGTTTGCCTTTTTTTGTTTTATCACCAGATAGAACTAAATACAAGTAAAGTAAGTTCTTATTATTCCTCGTCTACAAATATCCAAATTTTGATGCCTAATACCCCATAGATAGTTCGAACTGCGTAGGCACAATAATCAATTTTAGCTCGAATGGTTTGTAGAGGAACCCTACCTTCTCTGATCCATTCAACACGTGCAATTTCTTTTCCGTCGATACGCCCTGCAATTTGTACTTGAATTCCTTTTGTACCTGCCTGTTCAGTTAATTCAATAGCTTTTTTCATTGCTTTGCGAAATGAAACTCTATTCTTTAATTGTCCGGCTATAAATTCTGCAAGAATATTGGGGTGCCCATAAGGATTTGAAATTCTTCTAATAGCAATGTTGAGTTTTCGGTTTACACAATTGAGTTCTTTTTGTACATTCATCTGTAATTCTTCGATTCTTCGAGTCCTGTCTTCTATTAATAACTTGGGGAATCCCATATAGATTATGACCTGAATCAAATCGATTCTTTTTTGAATCTCTATACGTGCAATTCCCTCGACATT